ATAAGGTTATTAGATGGTATACTATTTGTATATGTATATTAGAACTCCTTCTAATAACCTATATATTCTGTTATCATTTCCACTCAGATGATGCATTAATCCAACTAGTGGAAGATTATAAATGGATTCATTTTTTTGATTTTCATTGGAAATTAGGAATAGACGGGCTTTCTATAGGGCCCATTTTACTAACCGGATTTATTACTACTTTAGCTACGTTAGCAGCCTGGCCTCTGACTAGGAATTCTCGATTATTCCATTTTTTGCTATTAGCAATGTATAGCGCTCAAATAGGGCTGTTTTCGTCGCGAGACCTTTTACTTTTTTTCATCATGTGGGAGTTAGAATTAATTCCGGTTTATCTTCTTCTATCCATGTGGGGAGGAAAGAAACGAATGTACTCGGCAACTAAATTTATTTTATACACGGCAGGCGGTTCGATTTTTCTATTAATGGGAGTTCTGGGTCTTGGTTTATATGGTTCTAATGAACCAACATTAGATTTTGAAACATCAATTAATCGACCGTATCCTGTGGCCTTAGAAATAATATTCTACATTGGATTTTTTATTTCGTTTGCTGTCAAATTACCGATTCTACCTCTACATACATGGTTACCCGATACCCATGGAGAAGCTCATTATAGTACTTGTATGCTTTTAGCCGGAATCTTATTAAAAATGGGAGCATATGGATTGATTAGAATTAATATGGAATTATTACCTCATGCTCATTCTATATTTTCTCCCGGGTTGATGATAATGGGCACAATACAAATAATCTATGCAGCTTTAACTGCTTTTGGACAACGTAATTTTAAAAAACGAATAGCTTATTCTTCTGTATCTCATATGGGTTTGATACTTATAGGAATTGGTTCTATAAACGACGCAGGACTCAATGGAGCCATTTTACAAATAATTTCTCACGGATTTATTGGGGCAGCACTTTTTTTCTTGGCAGGAACAAGTTATGATAGAATACGTCTTCTTTCTCTCGACCAAATGGGCGGCGTAGCTATCCCAATGCCAAAAATATTTACGATATTCAGTAGTTTTTCTATGGCCTCCCTCGCATTACCAGGTATGAGTGGTTTTGTTGCCGAATTAATCGTATTGTGGGGACTAATTACCAGTCAAAAATATCTTTTCATACCAAAAATTCTACTGACTTTTGTAATGGCAATTGGGATGATCTTAACGCCTATTTATTCATTATCTATGTCACGCCAAATGTTTTATGGATCCAAATTATTTAATGGACCTAATTCTTATCTGTTTGATTTTGGACCGCGCGAATTATTTGTTTCAATCACTATTTTTGTGCCTATAATAGGGATCGGCATTTACCCAGATTTTGTTCTTTCACTTTCAGTTGAAAAGGTTGAAGGGATTTTAGCTAGTTTTTTATAGATATTTTTCCTCAAAATAAAATTAGATAAGTTTAAAAAGCTTGTTGGCGAATGGAAAAAAGAATACTTTTTCTATATCGTTTCAAGCAAAGTAAAAAAAAATGAATTTTCATTTGAATCCGATATGCTCGGTCTTTGTGATAACCGCGCGAATCAATCCACTACTGGTACTGGATTCACGCAGTTTGTCACAAAGTTTTTATAGACAACTCGCGTTAGTTTGGATTCGTAAGAAGCTTCCTTAACCTTAGCTAGACGTTAAGGTAAATGAACCATAACTATGTAGTCCTATTCCTACTAGATTAACCCCAAAATAGCATATCCAAATTATCAGAAAACCTAGAACCGCCACCAGTGCAGAAGTTTCGCCCGGGAAATTCTTATTTTTTCGAATATGTAAATAAATAGCAAATATTATCCAAGTAATAAAGGCCCAAATTTCTTTTGGGTCCCAACTCCAATAGGATCCCCATGCTTCATTCGCCCAGACTGCTCCTGAAAGAATACCTATAGTTAAAAAAAGAAATCCTAGACTAATCACACGAAAACTCCAAAAATCCAACTGTTGAATTAATTGGGTTTTGTAATAATTCTTACCAAAACAAAAAGAAGTAGTTCTTAAAAAAGTACTTCTTTCATAGCTATATTGGATTTCGGCAAATGAAAATGATTCCATTACCTTTAAAAACGGATTCCTTGTTTTGTGAAATCTAAAAACTAGAAGTGCGGCGCATAATAATGATCCACAGAGAAGAGCGGCATAGCTCAATATCATCATACTTACGTGCATTATTAACCACTCAGATTGGAGCGCAGGGATTAATATTTCCGGTTTCTGTATTTCACTTAAAATACTTGAAGTAGCAAAGCCTTGGGTAAAAATAGTACTTGAGGCGGTTATTGCGCTTATATGTTTATTTTTTTTGGAATAGGCGACTATATGAATAAGGGAGAAACTCCACGAGAGAAAGATTAATGATTCGTATAAACCACTTAGTGGAAAATGACCGGAATAAATCCAACGAATGACTAATAACCCTGTTAAACACAAAAAGGTAGTTATCATCCCCTTTTCTGATAACTCATATGGTTTTATCAGTTCCGTAACCAATAGGTTGATTAATCGAATTGAAATTACAATTGAAACAATTGAAAAGGAAATATGAGCTAATATATGCTCGAAGGTTGAAAATATCATAAAAAATAGAGAAATCTCTTTATTTAAGTAATAAATGAAAAGCGGGAATTGAATTCATTATTCATTATAATATCTATTGTCTCTTGTTTAGAAGATGACATGCCGCTACTCGGACTCGAACCGAGATGCTCTAGCACTGCTTCCTAAGAGCAGCGTGTCTACCAATTTCACCATAGCGGCTTTTCAAACCCATAATAGCCTATTTATATTGAATCGTCAAGATTGAAAGTGTAAATTCACTTAAAATTTTTTGAATAACAATTCAAATTCATAAATATTAATTAGTTTAAAGGTCGATTTGAAGTTGTTTCATTCTTGTTTTTTTCTTAGGAGTTTAGTCTTGTTTAGCTCTTCGAGAACCGATCTTTTACCTATATGTTCTATCCTTTAGGTAGGGATAGACTTCAAAAATTTTTTATTTCTTTGAATAAATTAGTTCGCATTTAACTTATTTCAAAAATTCAAAATAGCAAAATGCATTTTCTCACGAAACCTAAAAGAAACCCATTTTGTATTTTTCCAAAGTAAGACATTGTTCGTATGGACTATCCCAACAAATGCCGTCTTTTATTGGTTGCGCAGAAATCAAAAAATATCTGGGAACTCTATAGAGATTCATAGAAAAACAAAGTCATAAAGTTATACACGTTTTCAAAATTGACTCACCGAGTGTCTCTCCTTAATTTGAACTAAAGATCTTATCTATGCTCTTCTATCGATATTCTTTCTCTATATAGAGAAAGAAAAAATCTTATTATTAAGAGTTAAATTAGAACAAAAAAATCGATGGGGAAACTAAGACTCCCCACCAACAAAATGAAAAACTAAAGTACTAAAGAAAGGTAAAACCGTGGTTTTCTTATTGGCTTTTTCTTAGAATTTGCTAAATTGTCAAATTCTTAATGTCTCATTTTTGCATATCAAAATCACAAAACGGCGTCTGTTTCATATTGCTTAGTTCAAACTCGAGTGGTAATTGCTAATTTCATAATTACATTGAAATCAGAACATTTTTGAGTCACATCTATTCAGATTATTATAAAGTTTTAGGACTTATTTGCGTGTCGCAAAACTTTTAGATTTGCCGGTAAAAACAGATTTTCCCAATGACAAAGCCTTTAACGCCGATGAATATCCCTTCCTTTTCCAAATATTTTGACGAATACGTTTTTTTGATCTAGAAGTGCGTTTTTTTGGAACTGCCATTTCAAAATGAAGAGGTTACTCATTGGTATCGTTGGATGTGAAAGACATCTGTATGTTTAAAAGAATCCTTAGTTACTTTATCAGTATCTATTTATTCTTTTAGTCCTTTCATCACAAATAAATAGAAATATAGGAAAATTTTATAAAAAATTACTAAACATTTTTTGTTTTAAAAGATTTTTTAGACTCTACAATCCAAGAACAAATAATTCATACAAATTTTTTGTATGAATTCTTAGTACTTTTATTTCTTGTTTTTTCTCATAGATTTTTCGAATCAGTTATGATATCTAAATCAAACCTTTTTTTCATTTGACACTTCATTTTGATGGAATAAAATCGAAGAAACTTTTTTAAAAGACAACTTTTGTGTGATAACAAATTGAACCTTTCTTCGATTACCCAGTCGAACGAATCCAACTAAAAATTTGTAAATTCGAATAAGGTTAGTAATTTATTGGTTATGCTAAAGGATATATCCGTTTATGCTTTCTCACTAAATAAAATTTTCTCAAGCAACAAAAAATCAAGTTTCAAATAAACAATTAAGTTTATTATACATAGACTCAGATATTTAAATGGTTTCGACGAACAAAATATTTGTTTATTGAAAAACAATAATCAAAAAAAATCTAATAAGGAACGCGTTAAGTTACGTTGAAATAAACTAATTAAACTGAAACTAACTAAAATGAACATGACGATTTAGTAAGCCGACGATATTAGTGAATTCTACGAATTATATCAGAATCAAGTACTTTTGAGTGGAATTCCCGATGTTTGCTCTATAAAAAACCATTTTTGAATAGTTTATATTTTGATTTCCGCTCTCTTCCTAAATCCATTTTTCGATTTTCAAACTAGAAATATATTTAAAATAAATTAAGTATTTTCTTTTTTACGAAACTTGAGCATATGCTTTGATCAAAGCGAACTTTTTAAGGTGAATATTTAAACTATTTCGAACAAACTCAGAATAGAAGAAGGATGAGTATCAAATGTTTAATTTTTCTTTACGTTACTTTTTCTTTAAGTTAGTGCATATTTGACTTTTTTATTGACCCTTTTTGAAAGGGGTGGGGTCCAGTTAATCGGAAGCAATTAATTAAGATTAAAAAACTTTTTTTTATGGAACAAACATATCAATATGCATGGATAATACCTTTCCTTCCCCTTTCAGTTCCTATATTAATCGGAGTGGGACTTCTTCTTTTCCCGTCGGCAACAAAAAGTCTTCGTCGGATGTGGGCTTTTCAAAGTGTTTTCGTATTAAATATAGTCATGATTTTTTCGATTAATTTCTCTATTCAGGAACTAAATTCTAGTGCTACCTATCAATATATTTGGTCTTGGATTATTAATAATGATTTTTGTTTACAATTTGGCTACTTAATCGATCCGCTTACTTCTATTATGTCAATATTAATCACTACTGTTGGAATTTTGGTTCTTATTTACAGCGATAATTATATGTTTTATGATCGTGGATATTTGAGATTTTTTGCTTATATGAGTTTTTTTAGTACTTCCATGCTAGGATTAGTTACTAGTTCAAATTTGATACAAATTTATATTTTTTGGGAATTAGTAGGAATGTGTTCATATCTATTAATAGGATTTTGGTTCACACGCCCTGTTGCAGCAAATGCTTGTCAAAAAGCGTTTGTAACTAATCGTGTTGGGGATTTTGGTTTATTATTGGGAATTTTGGGTTTTTATTGGATAACAGGGAGTTTTGAATTTCGGGATTTATTTCAAATAGTCAATAACTTGATTTTTCAAAATGAGTTAAATTTTTTCTTTGTTACGTTGTGCACGGTTTTATTATTTTTTGGTGCAGTTTCGAAATCTGCACAATTTCCCCTTCATATATGGTTACCAGATGCGATGGAAGGGCCGACTCCTATTTCGGCTCTTATCCATGCCGCTACTATGGTAGCCGCGGGAATTTTCCTTGTAACTCGACTTTTACCTCTTTTGATTATTATCCCTCACATACTAAATTTCATCGCTTTAATAGGAATAATAACAATATTTTTTGGAGCCACATTAGCTCTTGCTCAAAAAGACATTAAGAGGGGGTTAGCCTATTCCACAATGTCTCAATTGGGTTATATGATGTTCGCTCTAGGTATGGGGTCTTCGCGAAGTGCTTTATTTCATTTGATTACGCATGCTTATTCGAAAGCATTATTGTTTTTGGGATCTGGTTCTATTATTCATTCAATGCAAACTATTGTTGGTTATTCTCCAAAGAAAAGTCAAAATATGGTCTTTATGGGAGGTTTAAGAAAACATATACCAATTACCAAAGGTGCTTTTTTATTAGGTACACTTTCTCTTTGTGGTATTCCACCTCTTGCCTGTTTTTGGTCTAAAGATGAAATTCTTAATGATAGTTGGTTATATTCAAAAATTTTTGCAATAATTGCTTGGTCTACGGTGGGATTAACCGCATTTTATATGTTTCGGATCTATTTACTTACTTTTGAAGGACATTTACATGCTAATTTTCAAAATTTCAGTGGAAAAAAAAATACGTCCCTCTATTCTATATCTCTTTGGGGTAAAGAAGGTTTTCAAATCAATAACAAAAACTTTCATTTCTTAACTTTAGTAATAATGACGAAAAAAACAAGTGCTTATTCTTTTTCAAAGAAGATAAATCGAAGTGATGAGAATACAAGAACTAGAAACCAACCTTTTCTTACTATTTCTCGTTTTGGTAATAAGAAAACTTTTTCATATCCTTATGAATCCGAAAATACTATATTATTTCCTATTCTTATATTAGTATTAATTACTTTGGTTGTTGGATTTATAGGAATTCCTTTGAATGGTGTTGAGTTAGATATTTTATCCAAATTGTTAACCCCCTCTATAAATCTTTTCCATACAAATTCAAATAATTTAACAAATTGGTTGGAATTTGTGAACGATGCAGTGTTTTCAGTCAGCCTATCCTATCTCGGAATAATTCTAGCATTTTTTTTATATACGCCTCCGTATTCATCTTTCCAAAATTTGGATTTATTGAATTCATTGATTAAAACGAATCTTAAGCAAACTTTTTCTGATAAAATCAAAAATGGGATATATGCTTGGTCATATAATCGTGGTTATATAGACGCTTTTTATGCAACCTACTTAATAGGGACAATCAGAAGACTATCTGACTTCACTCATTTGTTTGATAGACAAGTGGTTGATGGAATTACGAATGGAGTTGGTCTTCTGAGTTTCTTTATAGGAGAGGCAATTAAATCGATCGGCGGCGGTCGCATTTCGTCTTATCTTTTCTTGTATTGTTCTTACGTCTCTATTTTTTTATTAATTTACTCTTTCTTATCTAGAAGATAAAATTTTCGCTATTCTATTCTTTAATTGAAACATCAGAGGATAGAATAGTGAAAAAAAGAAAGCCGAAGTGTTTTAAAGACCAATTTTATTAAGAATCGTTTTTTGATCCTATATCAATTTTGTTCCTATCCCTATCAAAAAAATCCGAAAATGTTACAAAATTGATATTAACCGCATTTAATATAAGTTCAAGACACATAAGAGCCCTAACCATATTTCGACTCGTGATCAATCCATATAGACCGACAGAAAATAAATAGGCACTCAAAATAAGTACATGTTCGAGCATCATTAACAAACTCCTTATCAATCTCGATTCCTTTCA